GGAGTTAAACTCCCATTTGTCCATATTTCGAGAAACAGTATCTCTTGTTTTTCATTCCCATTCCCATAGGAATGAATACTATGATTCACATTTCGAACCGGCATGAATACTGCATCGATAGGATAACTTCCATCTTGGAAGTTATGTGGCATTTTGATAAGATATCCGCGGCTTCTCTCGATTTCTAATCCAATACACAAATCAATTGGTTCGGTCAAGCTAGCTATATGTTGTGTATTGTCGATGATTTCTACATAAGGTGGTAAGATGATATCTTGAGCAGTTACATATCCAGGACCCCTGACACAAATAGACGCGTCACAAGTTCCATATAGATTACTTCTCAATACAATTTCTTTCAAATTCATTAAAATTTCATGGACCGATTCTTGAATACCCATTATAGTAGAATATTCATGGGGGACGTTCTCAGATTTTACACGTGTTATACATGTTCCTTCTATTTCTCCAAGTAAAGATCTTCGCATCGCAATGCCTATTGTGTCAGCTTGGCCTTTCATAAGTGAAGATAGAATAAAGCGACCATAATAAAGGCGTTTACTGTCTGTTCTTGATTCAACACACTTCCACTGTAGTGTCCGAGTAGATACTGTTACTTTCTCTCGAACCATAATAATATTATATTATTTTACTTGATTGAATTATTTATTTCTCTTGTTTCTCTTGAAATTGCTCCACTGTTCATTTCTACACACGTCTTTTTTTCGGAGGTCTACATCCATTATGTGGCATAGGGGTTACATCCCGTACAAAAGTTAATAGTATACCACTTCTACGAATAGCTCGTAATGCTGCGTCTCTTCCTAGACCGGGACCTTTTATCATGACTTCTGCTCGTTGCATACCTTGATCCACTACAGTACGAATAGCATTTGTTGCGGCAGTTTGAGCGGCAAAGGGTGTCCCTCTTCTCGTACCCTTGAATCCAGAAGTACCGGCCGAGGACCAGGAAACCACCCGACCCCGCACATCTGTAACCGTGACAATGGTATTATTGAAACTTGCTTGAACATGAATAACCCCCTTTGGTATTTTACGTGCACTCTTACGTGAACCCGTACGTACATTCCTACGTAAACCAGTTCTCGATATAGCTTTTGCCATATTGTATCATCTCATAAATATGAGTCAGAAATATATGGATATATCCATTTCATATCAAAAAAGATTTTTTATTTGTACATTGAGCCCTTTAGCGAGTTTGATTATCCTTGTCTTTGTTTATGTCTTGGGTTGGAACAAATTACTATAATACGCCCCCGCCTACGGATTAGTCGACATTTTTCACAAATTTTACGAACGGAAGCTCTTATTTTCATATTTCTCATTCCTTATCTTAATTCTGAATCTACTTGGTAGAAAATAAGTTTCTTTAAATTTTGCATTTCGAATTGTATTGAATAAAAACCACCTAATCTTTCGAATCTTTGTTTCGGAGTCGATAAATTATACGTCCTCTGGTTGAATCATAACGACTTACTTCAATTTTGACTTTATCTCCTGGCAGTATGCGTATAAAACTACGGCGGATCTTTCCTGAAACATAACCTAGAACTAGATCTTCATTATCTAATCGAACCCGGAACATGCCATTTGGAAGCGATTCAGTAATTAAACCTTCATGAATCCATTTTTGTTCTTTCATTCCAGGTAAAGCCCCCTTGAAGTATCAACTAATAGAGGAGAAATGATATTAGACAATTCACCCCCCCTTTGTTTTTTACAAATAAGAAGAGGTTTCCGATCCCATTTGAATATTAAATGGATTACCATATATAACACAAAATTTCTCCACCGATTCCTTCTAGTCGAGCCTCCCGGTCTGTCATTATACCTCGAGAAGTCGAAAGAATTACAATCCCCATCCCGCCTAAAATTCTAGGAATTCGTTGAGAGTTAGAATAGATTCGTAGACCGGGTCGACTGATCCTTTTTAAATTTAAAAAATTTCTATAGGGCCTTTTCCTATTTCTTCTATGGCGCAAGGTTAAAACCAAAAAAAATTGATTTTTTTCTCGATGTTTTCTGACGTTTTCGATAAAACCTTCTTGGAAAAGTATTTTAACAATACTTTCGGTAATATTAGTAGATGCTATGCGAACAAGTCTTTTTCTATCCATATCAGCATTTCGTATAGAGGTTATTATTTCAGCAATAGTGTCTCTACCCATGATGAATTTAAATTATTGGTGCCTCAAAATTGGATATAATTAACATGTTTTTCTTTTTTTTTTTTTTTATTGGTTTATGAATATGAATTTTTCAAGGTATATGCGTGAGACACAATCCACAAATTAATCTAGTTTTTAATCTATTTCTTTCAAATACCCCAAATATATGACGATCTAATTTTATTTTATAACACTTCCGGAGCTAATGAGACTATTTTAGTAAAATTTAATTGTCTTAATTCCCGGGGGATTGCACCAAAAATTCGAGTTCCTTTTGGATTTTTTTCTTGATCAATCACAACTGCAGCATTATCATCATATCTTATTATCATACCGCTGTCACGTTTGAGTTCTTTACAGGTACGAACAATTACAGCTCTGACTACTTCTGATTTTTCTAGGGGCATATTTGGTACTGCTTCTTTGATCACAGCAACAATAACATCACCAATATGAGCATATCGGCGATTACTAGCTCCTATGATTCGAATACACATCAATTCTCGAGCCCCGCTATTATCCGCTACCTTTAAATGGGTCTGAGGTTGAATCATATCAATTTTTTAGTCTATTCTTTTAATGCTAATGTAAAGGATGAAGAAAATAAAAGAAATACTATTTGTCCAAAAATAGAAACCTGCAGTTTTGTTTCATCTCCAAGACTCATTTCTCTTGGTTCTACTATCCCAAAATAATAAATTGAGTTCGTATAGGCATTTTGGATGCTGCTATTAAAATAGCCCTTCTAGCTATATTTTCGGTTACTCCACTCATTTCATATAGTATTCGTCCCGGTTTAACAACAGCTACCCAATATTCGGGGGATCCTTTTCCAGAACCCATACGTGTTTCAGCAGGTCTTACTGTAACTGGTTTGTCTGGAAATATACGGACCCATATTTTTCCACCGCGGCGTGCATTTCGTGTCATTGCTCGTCGACCTGCTTCGATTTGTCTAGATGTGATCCAAGCAGGTTCAAGTGCTTGAAGAGCATATTTACCGAAACAAATATGATTACCTCGATAAGATATTCCCTTCATTCTTCCTCTATGTTGTTTACGGAATCTAGTTCTTTTGGGGTTATAGTTGATGGTTGTTTTGGAATTCCATCTCTACTACAGAACTGGACGTGAGAGTTTCTTCTCATCCAGCTCCTCGCGAATAAAAGGATTCAAAATGGAATTGGAATTAATTTGAATAGATATTAGAACATTTTTAGAATTTTTTTTTTTCGAATTAATAATAGTTTTTTCTAAGGTTCTAATAAATCGTTATTTTCTTTTGTTCTTTATCCAAGTTTACGAATTCGAAAAAAAAAAAAGAAAGTTTTCGCGGGCGAATATTGACTCTTGCAATCTCTATTTCAGTCGTAGCACTTGTTTGTGACTTCTCAGAATAGATGAATTTATTTCCGGTTCATTTCGCCATCCCAACTCTTGAATCAGTAAGATTCATTTGTTTAAAAAAAAAATCTTTTGTATTCACAAGTTACATCGTTCCCACCGCTTCGTATTTAATGGTTAGGTCAGAATTCTACAACGGAGCTTATAATCCAATTTATTCTTGAGTCAACCTTCTTAGTCTTTAGTGGCTCGAAGCTCTTTCTTTTTTTCTTTTACAAGAGGGATTCATTTAATATTTCATTATGGATGAATCAATTAGTATCGATGCTTTATTACACTGTCTTTTGGGAGATGACTCGTAGACCTTACATATTGGAATTCTATATCATCGATATTCTTTTTCTTTCTTTCTCTCATCTTTCCATTTATCCACACTTTTCTTCTTTATTTTCCTTTAAACTTAGAATTCAAGTTTGTTTTCAAAAAAAAATTCAGTTGCTACAAAGATATGATAAATCGTTCATATCTTTACTGGTTTTTTTGATCCAGATAATACGAAGTGATGAGTTGGTTTTGATACTACGGGGTTGGTCTTTTTTGAATCCTAACCCTAAAAAAAACCAACGAGTCACACACTAAGCATAGCAGTTATATTATTTATATCAAAAAAAAGGTCAATCGAATTTTTATTCAACCCTATAAAATTAAGAATTAGAATTACTTGCTTTGATTGGCTAGAAAAAACTGAATGAGTTTACCTTTTTTTTTTTATTCTATTAATGGGCTAGAAGGGAAAACGAATGAAAGTTTTCTTATTCCTCTTCTTTGTCTATAAAAATCCAAATTTTGATGCCTAAGACTCCATAGATAGTCCGAACTGTATAGGAACAATAATCAATTTTAGCTCGAATGGTTTGTAGGGGAACCCTACCCTCTCTGATCCATTCGACACGTGCAATTTCTTTTCCGTCGATACGCCCTGCAATTTGGACTTTAATTCCTTTTGTATCTGTTTGTTCAGTTAATTCAATAGCCTTTTTCATTGCTTTTCGAAATGAAACTCTATTCTTTAATTGTCCGGCTATAAATTCTGCAAGAATATTAGGGTTTCCATAAGGTTTTGCTATTTTTGTGATAGCAATGTTAAGTTTTCGGTTTACATAATGAAATTCTTTTTGTAGATTCATCTGTAATTCTTCGATTCCTCGCGGTTTACTTTCGATTAATAACTTTGGGAATCCCATAAAGATTATGATCTGGATCAAATCGATTCGTTTTTGAATCTCTATACGAGCAATTCCCTCGGCACCAGAGGGTATTCTCATATTTTTTTGTACATAATTTTTGATAAAATCTCTTATTTTTTGATCTTCTTGTAGACCCTCAGAATAATTTTTTGGTTGTGAAAACCAAAGGGAATGATGCTTTTGGGTTGTACCAAGTCTGAAACCAAGTGGATTTATT